GGTATTCCCTTTCATTAGCTACGCGAGGTTAGACCTTGACTGAAAGGAAAGGAGAAGGGACGAGTGGCTCTGATAGCACATAGAAGGCCGTTTTTGATAGCACCGCTGAACCAGTTGCCACTCACTGGCTCCATATCTCCTTCCCTTTTTCTCGGTCCCCCTGGAAAGCGATATATATTCCCCCTTAAACTCTGTACTATAGCTATCCAGCTGACGAGTTTACCCTAGCTCTTGTGCTCCGGGGAATAATCAGAGAAGGTGTCTAAAAAAGGAAGCAGAGGTTCTTCACGTGCCATAGCTACGCTCAGGTTTCTCCAACTTCGCGTCGGGCTCACTGAAGGAAGTGGAACCTTGTTAAAACAAGCCAACGGTGGGTTGAACCTTAGGACGGTTTCGAAAGGAACCGGGTCAATTCAAACTCACTACATACTCCATGGAATTGAGAACCCAGCGTAATCGGTTTGTTTTCTCCAGCGGCTCTTTTTCCTATATTCTTTCAGATGGCCCTGCTACGTCTGCCCACTACAGAGCAGGCCTCACCCCCGTGAGCTGGTCCGCTGGCTTTTAGTACGGCTTTTTTTTTACTTTTATGATCCGGCATGATAACAACTCGAACTCAACTTCTATTCTTTCAAGAGAAAGGCACCGAGATCCCGCGTAAGCGTCGTTTGCCCGTTGCCAATAGGATCGACTTGGTTAGTAAGATTCCATTGTGAGATTCAAAAATACGAAAGTAAGGGGCCGGAAATCTTGGGATCAAAAGGTTGTTCTAAAGGACTTTAAATCCTTGCTCCTAGGATCCAAGAAGGGGTTTTAGGAAGGACTAAAAATCCTTCCTAATTACCTAACTTACCCTACTAGTGTAGTGTCTACTGACTGAGTCGTGAATTAGATTGGATGGGCCGATGGGGAATCAAATTAGGAGTTGTGGAAAGGACTGAGGATACTATGTATCAAGACTCGCGATAGGATTTGAGTGCGTGCCCAGTCATTCAATATTTTATGGGTAATCTTTTAGAATAAAAGTAGAAAAAAAAGGATAACTTGGTTGCTTTATTTTTTTATATGCCCATACTATTCGTCCATCGTTTCGATAGATCCCGGGGTAAATACAATAAAAAAAACCATGAATTAGAGTGCGTTGGATTATTTCGAATTGATTGGAAGGAAAGACGAATGAATGGGTGTAGCGAAGAAAGAAAATCGGAGTGCTATTTACATGTACATCTACATATATTTACATGTAAATATATGTAGATACAAATCAAAGATTGATATGGATCAATCCCATATCTTCATACAATAGATAGTGTGGTAGAAAGGTGCTTCTAGTTATTTCGACCTTACCACTGTATTGGATCTATATACCGCTGATTCCATCCAGTCCACTCATCTCATTTTTAAGACTTGGAAAACCCCTTTCATTTCATTTCTTCAATCATTGAAAAGAACTAATAAATAACTTAACTCAAGTTTCATTAAATCATTTTTACTTAAGGTTTATACCATACTTATATTATAAGTAAAAAAGCAGTAGAAACTAGAATGAACAGTGCAGTAGCAATAAATGCTCGGTACTTCCATTGCCATCTTGTGTTTTTTTTTTCATTCTATATCCCTCCCCAGTCTCGAATCACAAGAAGTTGGAGCGGATCTTTGATCTTTTATTTTTGAGCATTCCCCTTCCTTGGATTGGGACGCATACATCGAGAATCCAGTGTGCAATTCATTTTGGTAAGATAGATAGATATTGTCCCCTATTAGTCATATAGGTTACAAAAAATCGGGGCTAGAAAAAAGGGTAGGTTGAATCTGAAAAGTACCCTGTCGGGGTAACTGTGTTAAGTTAATTGCGTATCGTAAAAAAAAAATGTTGTGCTCCCGGGAAATAAATGGCTACTCTATTCGATGGACCAGGAACAATCGAAAAAAGCCAGACCAGTACGGTATCCCTTTGAACCCTGAATAGGGTGATACCCCCGATTGTACCAACCTACATATGTCTCTCCCCCATCAATCGGTACTAGTTATTGTCATTTTGATTCCTTGACTTGATTTGTCCGATGATAAATGCGAAACGAAAGAAGGATCCTCCTGCTGGGAATTAGATCCCACTCTTTGTCCCCCCTCTTCACAGAAGATGGATTGATCGATTCATCGGATCCTAGGTCGGGACTGACGGGGCTCGGACCCGCAGCTTCCGCCTTGACAGGGCGGTGCTCTGACCGATTGAACTACAATCCCAGGAAAATGAGGTGTACAGCCTAAAAATTCTTATTATTTTTTCTCATTGGATTTCATTCGAACCATTTATTCAGTTTCGCCGTGTTGTAACAGAGACACGAATGATGTACTATATTATTCATTATATATATATTTTCAACTGCAAATGCAGTAAACTCATAGTGGGCTAATTCATGAATTGAATCAAATGGGCCCTTTTTTACTAAGCGGTAGAGTCACGCTCTTTAAACGCCAAATGAAATAAATAGGCGTAAGT